TTTGTTGCTAAAATATCGGTATTAAACCCGAAACTCCCGGCGGATGGCCAGTGACCCAAGTAAACGAAAGAATCGGTTAAATTTTTCATATAATCTCCTCTTCTAGCTAAACTATAAAAAAAAGAACTCTGTCCTTTTTTTTTATTCTTTTTATTGAAAATAAAAAGAAATTTGAATTTAATAATTTTATTTACCTATTTGGATATTTGTAAACAGAATCAAAAACCTATTCTATTTCCAAATGTATTTTCCAAAATTTTTAATTTTCAATAATAATAATGAGACTTATTAGAATTAAGCTAGAATTTGAGATCAAGTTTTATGTCAAGTTCAAAAAACCTAAACCTCCTTTTTTCGCAACACTCCTTAAAAAAACGTTTCTATTAAACTAAAAGAATAAGGGGAAGGAAGAAAGCGAATCGATGTGCTAATTCCCCATCCTCAAATTAGTCCTTCCCAAGGATTGTTGTCTCAATGAATAATTGTAGGAGTTAAATCTTGATAGAATTAAAAAAACTACGAAAAAAATCCAGAATTTTGTGATTTCTAGGATTAAACAAAAGGATTCGCAAATAAAAGCGCTAATGCTACAACCAGGCCATAAATTGTTAAAGCTTCCATAAAAGCCAAACTAAGCAATAAAGTACCTCGTATTTTTCCTTCTGCCTCAGGTTGTCTCGCGATACCTTCGACAGCTTGACCCGCAGCTGTACCTTGACCAACTCCAGGTCCAATAGAAGCAAGCCCAACAGCCAACCCAGCAGCAATAACCGAAGCAGCAGAAATCAGTGGATTCATGATAAGTTCCTCACACCAAAATAAAGAAATAGTTAATGATACAATCATCCAATGACTTAGGACGTAATTCTAATTAAGTAATCGCTAAGATTCATCCAGCCAAAATAACCAAAAACTTTAATTGAAATAATATAATAAAATTAGTGAATCATAAGAATTACTTTGATAGTAGTTCCTATCCCCGGGATTTGTTAAAATTCATAATATATATATACGACTTTTTTATGCCATTTCTTTTTTGTTAACCATTCTTTGAATTCTTCGTTCTTTTTTTTTTTATCATTTTTTCAGCCAATTCACAGATAAAAAAGAAGAACTTCTAATCGAATCCCTATCTAAATCGAAATTCACAAAAGTAGTAGGGCAGATTCAGATTATATAGATCTTTAACTCATATATACCTAGTCAATATCACATATACAAGTGTTTCTTACATAACGTAAACTAACTATTCTCTAATTGGACTAACCTAAAAAAGACTATTTGAAAAAAAAATCGTTAATGATGACCTTCCATAGATTCACCTATATAAGCCGCAGCTAAAGTGGCAAAAATTAGAGCTTGAATCCCGCTTGTAAATAATCCAAGGAACATGACAGGTATAGGAACCACTAAAGGTACTAAAGAAACAAGAACAACAACGACTAATTCATCGGCTAATATATTTCCGAAAAGTCGAAAACTAAGTGATAGGGGTTTTGTAAAATCTTCTAAGATGTTAATGGGTAAAAGAATTGGAGTTGGTTGAATGTATTTACTGAAATACCCTAATCCTTTTTTGCTAAGACCCGCATAAAAATAGGCTACTGATGTGAGTAAAGCTAAAGCAACCGTCGTATTTATATCATTCGTTGGTGCTGCCAACTCCCCTTGAGGTAACTGGATAATTTTCCACGGTAAAAGGGCTCCTGACCAGTTAGAAACAAAAATAAATAAAAACAGGGTTCCAATAAAGGGAACCCATGGACCATATTCTTCTCCAATCTGCGTTTTACTCACGTCTCGAATGAATTCAAGGACAAATTCAAAGAAATTTTGGCCATCAGTTGGAATGGTTTGTGGATTGCGAATCGCTAGAACTGCGGAACCTAATAAGATAGCAATTACAACCCAAGAAGTAATAAGGACTTGGGCATGCACCTGGAAACCCCCTATTTGCCAATAGAAATGTTGGCCTACTTCTACACCAGATATCTCATATAACCCTTCTTTTATTAGTGTGTTGATGGAACATGATAAAACATTCATATTACCCTCTGACAGAAATAAGAACTTTAAATTATTTTGATTCAAGATCCCCCCCTTTTTTTTTCTTATTTACTTTAATTTTCTATTTTAGTTTTGGATACCAACTAAACTAATCACACAATATCCCCAGTTTTTTTATCTCTTTTTCTTTTGTAGAATTCAGGAGTAGTAACCGATTTTTTAAATCGAAATACAGGGAGCCCCTCCCTCAAAAAAAAATTGATTTATTTATCTTATTATTAATCAAGAATTTTGTATATAGCTAGAACGACCCTCACAAATTGCGAATACTAATTTGTTAAGAATGAATCGAATTGAAGCTATAGCGTCATCATTTGCTGGAATAGAAATATCCGCGAGATCGGGATTACAATTTGTATCGATTAAAGAAATGGTTGGAATTCCCAAAGTGATACATTCTCTAAGAGCCGTATATTCTTCTTGCTGATCGATG